CCCATGGCGACCTAGTGGAATTGGGAGAAGCTGTAGGTATTATCGCGGGCCAATCTATTGGAGAACCGGGAACTCAACTAACATTAAGAACTTTTCATACCGGCGGAGTATTCACAGGGGGTACTGCAGAACATGTGCGAGCCCCTTCTAATGGAAAAATAAAATTCAATGAGGATTTAGTTCATCCTACGCGTACACGTCATGGGCATCCCGCTTTTCTATGTTATATAGACTTGTATGTAACTATTGAAAGTGACGATATTATACATAACGTGACTATTCCGCCAAAAAGTTTTCTATTAGTTCAAAATGATCAATATGTCGAATCAGAACAAGTGATTGCTGAGATTCGCGCGGGAACATACACTTTGAATTTCAAAGAAAGGGTTCGAAAACATATTTATTCTGACTCCGAGGGAGAAATGCATTGGAGTACCGATGTGTACCATGCACCTGAATTTACATATAGTAATGTCCATATCTTACCAAAAACAAGTCATTTATGGATATTATCGGGAAGGTTGTGCAGGTCCGGTGCAGTCTCTTTTTCACTCCGCAAGGATCAAGATCAAATGAACATTCATTCTCTTTCTACCGGAGAAAGATATATTTCAAACCTTTTAGTAAGTAATGATCAAGTAAGACATAAATTCTTTAATTCCAATCCTTCTGGTAAAAACGAAATAGGGATTCCGGATTATTCAGGATTTAATCAAATCATATGTACGGATCATTGTCATTTTATACATCCTGCTATTTTCCACGATTCTTCGGATTTATTGGCAAAGAGGCGAAGAAATAGATTCATCATTCCATTTCCATTCCAATCGATTCAAGAACGAGACAAAGAACTAATATGCCCGTCCCCCTCCGGTATCGCGATTGAAATACCTATCAATGGTATTTTTCGTAGAAATAGTATTTTTGCTTATTTCGATGATCCTCAACACAGAACGCAGAGTTCAGGAATTCCTAAATATAGGACTCTAGGAATTCATTCCATTTTTAAAAAAGAGGATTTAATTGAGTGTCGAGGAGTCAAAGAATTTAAGTCAAAATACCAAATCAAAGTAGATCGATTGTTTTTCATTCCCGAGGAAGTGCATATTTTACCTGAACCTTCTTACATAATGGTACGAAACAATAGTATCGTTGGAGTAGATACACCAATCACTTTAAATATAAGAAGTCGAGTAGGTGGATTGGTCCGAGTGGAGAAGAAAAAAAAACGGATTGAATTAAAAATCTTTTCTGGCGATATCTTTTTTCCTGGAGAGATGGATAAGATATCCCGACACAGCGGCATCTTGATACCACCCGGAACGTTAAAAAAAAAAAATTCTAAGGAATCAAAAAAAATTAAAAATTGGATCTATGTCCAATGGATCATAACTACCAAGAAAAAGTATTTTGTTTTGGTTCGACCCGTAATTCTATATGAAATAGCGGACGGTATCAATTTAGTAAAACTTTTCCCCCAGGATCTGTTCCAGGAAGGGGATAATCTGGAACTGAAAGTTCTTAATTATATTCTTTATGGAAATGGAAAATCAATTCGGGGAATTTCTGACACAAGCATTCAATTAGTTCGGACTTGTTTAGTCTTGAATTGGGATCAAGACAAAAAAAGTTCTTCTATAGAAGAGGCCCTCGCTTCTTTTGTTGAAGTAAGTACAAATGGTTTGATTGGAGATTTCCTAAGAATTGACTTAGGAAAATCCCATACTTGGGATATCAGAAAAAGGAATGATCCGTCCGGTTCAGGATTGATCTCGGATAATGATTCAGATCGGACCAATATCAATCCATTTGATTCTATTTATTCCAAAGAAAAATTTCAACAATCACTTAGCAAAAATCACGGAACTATTCGTATGTTGTTGAATAGAAATAAGAAATGCCGATCTTTGATAATTTTGTCATCAGCTAATTGTTTTCAAATGGGACCATTCAACGATGTAAAATATCACAATGGGATAAAAAAGGGAATTCATGAAATTAAAAGAGATCCTTTAATTCCAATTAAGAATTCGTTAGGCCCTTTAGGAATAGCCCTTCAAGTTGCAAATTTGTATTCATTTTATTGTTTAATAACTCATAATCAGATCTCGATAACTACAAATTTGCAACTTGACAAAGTAAAGGAAACTTTTCAAGTATTTAAATATTATTTAATGGACGAAAACGAGAGAATTTATAAGCCCAATCTATGCAGTAACATCGTTTTAAATCCATTCCATTTGAATTGGCATTTTTTCCATCATAATTATTGTGAAAAAACATTTACAATAATTAGCCTTGGGCAATTTCTTTGTGAAAATGTATGTATAGCTCAAACAAAAAATGGACCACACCTAAAATCGGGTCAAGTTCTAACTGTTCAAATTGATTCTGTAGTAATAAGATCGGCTAACCCTTATTTGGCGACTCCAGGAGCAACTGTTCATGGCCATTATGGGGAAATCTTTTATGAAGGAGATATATTAGTTACATTTATATATGAAAAATCGAGATCTGGTGATATAACACAGGGTCTTCCAAAAGTGGAACAGGTATTAGAAGTGCGTTCGATTGATTCAATATCGATGAACCTAGAAAAGAAAGTTGACACTTGGAACGAGCGTATAACAAGAATTCTCGGCATTCCCTGGGGATTCTTGATTGGTGCTGAGCTAACTATAGTGCAAAGTCGTATTTCTTTGGTTAATAAAATCCAAAAGGTTTATCGATCCCAGGGAGTGCACATCCATAATAGACATATAGAAATTATTGTGCGTCAAATAACATCAAAAGTCTTGGTTTCAGAAGATGGAATGTCTAATGTTTTTTCACCCGGTGAACTAATTGGATTGTTGCGAGCTGAACGAACGGGGCGTGCCTTGGAAGAAGCGATTTGTTACCGAGCAATATTATTGGGAATAACAAAAACATCTCTGAATACTCAAAGTTTTATATCCGAAGCGAGTTTTCAAGAAACTGCTAGAGTTTTAGCAAAAGCCGCTCTCCGGGGTCGTATCGATTGGCTGAAAGGTCTGAAAGAGAACATTGTTTTAGGGGGAATGATACCGGTTGGTACCGGATTCAAAAGAATAATGCACCGTTCAAGGCAACATAACAAGATTACCTTGGAAACAAAAAAAAATAATGTATTCGAGGGAGAGATGAGAAATATTTTGTTCCACCACAGAGAAGTTTTTGATTTTTTCATTTCACAGAATTTATGCGATACATCAAAGCAATCATTTCTAGGAGCGGATTCATCCCTTTAATTTAAACGCAGTCATTTTATTTGGTAATAAAAGATAATAAAAAAAAATTTGAAAAAAAAAAAAATTTGTGGGGCTAAATGACAAAAAGATATTGGAACATAACTTTGGAAGAGATGATGGAAGCAGGAGTTCATTTTGGCCATGGTACTCGGAAATGGAATCCGAGAATGGCACCTTATATATCTGCAAAGCGTAAGGGTATTCATATTACAAATCTTACTAGAACTGCTCGTTTTTTATCAGAAGCTTGTGATTTAGTTTTTGATGCAGCAAGTAGGGGAAAACAATTGTTAATTGTTGGTACTAAAAATAAAGCAGCTGATTCAGTAGCGCGGGCTGCAATAAGAGCTCGGTGTCATTATGTTAGTAAAAAATGGCTTGGCGGTATGTTAACAAATTGGTATACTACAGAAACGAGACTTCACAAGTTAAGAGACTTGAGAACGGAACAAAAAACGGGGAGACTCAACTGTCTTCCAAAAAGAGATGCCGCTATGTTGAAGAGACAATTATCTCATTTGGAAACATATCTGGGCGGTATTAAATATATGACAGGGTTACCCGATATTGTAATAATCGTTGATCAGCAAAAAGAATATACGGCTCTTCAAGAATGTATCACTTTGGGAATTCCAACGATTTGCTTAATCGATACAAATTGTGACCCGGATCTCGCAGATATTTCGATTCCAGCTAATGATGATGCTATAGCTTCAATCCGATTAATTCTTAACAAATTAGTATTTGCAATTTGTGAGGGTCGTTCTAGCTATATAATACGAATCTAGCTATATCCGAAATTATTGATTAATAATAAGATAAAATAATAAGATAAATAAAATATTGGGTTGGGGTAATTCAGAATTCATAAGATTTTTGGAATCGGTTACTATAGTATTACTAAAGCGTGCAAAAAATAAAAAGATAAAAATAACCGGAAATATTATGTGATTAGTTGGTATTCAAAAAAGAAAATTTAAGTAGACAAGTCAAAAAAAAGGAGATAGTTGAATCAAAATAATTCCTTTTCAAGTTTTCCTTTTAGGGGTAAGGGCAATATGAATGTTCTATTATGTTCCATCAACACATTAAAAAGATTATACGATATATCTGCTGTGGAAGTAGGTCAACATTTCTATTGGCAAATAGGAGGTTTCCAAGTGCATGCCCAAGTACTTATTACTTCTTGGGTTGTAATTGCTATCTTATTAGTTTCAGCCATTCTAGTTGTTCGAAATCCGCAAACCATTCCCACTTTCGGTCAGAATTTCTTTGAATATGTCCTTGAATTCATTCGAGACGTGAGCAAAACTCAGATTGGAGAAGAATATAGTCCGTGGGTTCCCTTTATTGGAACTATGTTTCTATTTATTTTTGTTTCTAATTGGTCAGGGGCTCTTTTGCCTTGGAAAATCATACAGTTACCTCATGGGGAGTTAGCTGCACCCACAAATGATATAAATACGACCGTTGCATTAGCTTTACTTACGTCAGTAGCATATTTCTATGCGGGGATTTCAAAAAAAGGATTAGCTTATTTTGGTAAATACATCCAACCAACTCCAATCCTTTTACCGATTAACATCTTAGAAGATTTCACAAAACCCTTATCGCTTAGTTTTCGACTTTTCGGAAATATATTAGCTGATGAATTAGTAGTTGTTGTTCTTGTTTCTTTAGTCCCTTTAGTAGTTCCTATACCTGTCATGTTCCTTGGATTATTTACAAGCGGTATTCAAGCTCTTATTTTTGCTACTTTAGCTGCAGCTTATATAGGTGAATCCATGGAAGGCCATCATTGACTAGTTTTCCAAATAATCCCCTTTTACGATTCAGTGTAATAGTAAAATATAAAAGATTACCGGAAAATTCTAAAAAAAAAATACTCTTTGTTTGACCAATTTCAATTTCCCTCCAATGAATATTTTTTTTTTGTTCATTCAATTATAACTATAACATGTTAAATATTTTTTATTAGATTAGGATATATTTTAGTATATTAGATATTAGGAGCTATCATTTGGTATGATATCTACGGTTTACGACGTGTGATTAAAAAAAAGATGTTTTTTTTTATGGAACTAAAACAGATTCCCGTTTCATTCATTCACATTCAAATCAACGATTAACCAAAAGAGAATTTTCATAAAAAAAAAAGCGAGATAAAAAAATAGAGTAGGAGTGAAGGGTGTCGAACTAGGTGTATATAATCTAATCGCTAAAAGACAACTCTTTCGTTTTTGGAGGTTTCAAAGCCAAGGATGATTCTCGAATCCGATATTGAACCCAAGATACGAATAATTGGTTTACGGTATGGAAGAAACACGTGTATATGTGATATTAGATATTAACTAGTTATATCTAAATTTGCCCTGCTACTGTAAATTTAGCTCGGGATTCAAAAAACGAAGCCCTTCCGTTTCATTTGTAATTGTGAATTGAATGACTAAAGAAATGAAATCAAGAAAAAGAACGAAGAATTAAAAGAATGATTTAAGATAAGAAAAAAAGTTGTATGGATTCACAAAAACTACGTGGATAGAAACAAAAAATCAATATCGAAGTAGTTTGGATAGTTCAATAAATATTATTATCTCAATTCGGAATTCTTAATTACTTTTTGACTGGATAAATCTTAGTAGTTGAATAATTAGTAGTTGAATAATTAATTCATAATTTGTTGGTTGTATCATTAACTATTTCTTTCTTTATTTTATTTGGGGTGCGAGGAACTTATCATGAATCCACTGATTTCTGCCGCTTCCGTTATTGCTGCTGGGTTGGCCGTTGGGCTTGCTTCTATTGGACCGGGGGTTGGTCAAGGCACTGCCGCAGGGCAAGCTGTAGAAGGGATTGCGCGACAACCTGAGGCAGAGGGAAAAATACGGGGTACTTTATTGCTTAGTCTGGCTTTTATGGAAGCTTTAACAATTTATGGGCTGGTTGTAGCATTAGCGCTTTTATTTGCGAATCCTTTTGTTTAATCCTAAAAAAAAAAAATATAAAAATAAAAATAGGAATCGTAGAAAGATAATTAGTCTATCCATAAGAGGAGATGAGATCATATGAAAAATATAACCGATTCTTTCCTTTGCTTGGGTTACTGGCCATCCGCCGGAAGTTTCGGGTTAAATACCGATATTTTAGCAACAAATCCAATAAATCTAAGTGTGGTGCTCGGTGTATTGGTTTTTTTTGGAAAGGGAGTGTGTGCGAGTTGTTTATTTCAAGAATAGGTTGGATCCAACCAACTGCACTTTTTCCGTTATAACTAGGAAAAGGTGCATGATCCCGCGAATGACTTCTGAATAAATTAAGAAATAATATTTATAAGAACCATAGCATTTCGTGATTCATTGGTAAATCCACTTTGATTCTCTATCAACCAATAATTTTGGACCATTACCATACCATGGTTAAAACTTAAGCAGTTTGAAGTCTAGATAGACGCAGTGTAGTACTCTTTCTACCACTATGTTAATACTAATATAATACAGAAATGTTTCAAAAAACAAATCCTTGGAAAATTTTTTCGATATAGAACACTCATGTCGATAAAATGGCTTGAATCCTCTTTACGGTGAAAAATTGGAAAAATGGGTGTATTTTATTTCATCCCCCTTTTTTTACAATGCGGAATCGATGACCTATGTTATGTATAAATTAATAAATTAATAAGAATTCTTTGGATTTGAAGAAAAAAAAAAAACAACTTTGCTGACAATTATTTATTTGGTCAGAAGAGTCCTCCGAATATTCTGGTCTTGTATTAGTAATTCTTGTTAATAATCAATTTCAATCTTTTTTTTTTTAGAATAGAATATAAATAGAGAAGAGAGGATAGGCTCATTACATAAAAAAAAAAAAAAAGATTGATTGGGAAATTTCCCATTAAGTAATTGAGTGTGAGAGCCAAATGAATCAAAAGATTCATGTTTGGTTCGGGAAGAGATCATAGACGTTTTGAAATGAATGGAAAAAGAATCGACTTTCATTAAGTAATTTATTAGATAATCGAAAACAGAGAATCTTGAAGACTATTCGAAATTCAGAAGAACTACGGGAAGGGGCCATTGAACAGCTGGAAAAAGCCCGGGCCCGCTTAAGAAAAGTCGAAACGGAAGCAGATCGGTTTCGGGTGAATGGCTATTCTGAGATAGAACGAGAAAAATTAAATTTAATTAATTCAATTTATACGACTTTGGAACAATTCGAAAATTACAAAAACGAA